AAATATACAACTACACTATATACGATCTCGAGTAATAGAAAAAAAGATTACAATAAAGATTACAATATTGATATTAGAGTAGAAAAAAAGGAAAGAGATCTCAAAGATCTTTTTCCTAAAATTCCCGTTTGGTCCATTTATATTATACCATAATCAAACCTTCCCCTCAATTAATATTCAATTTAGATTGGTCATCCAATCCGAATATTCACTATTTGGACTCCTAATTTGACTAAGAAGTCTTGCGATATTACGACGTGTTATTAAATAAAAAGGATGTTCTATCAAACGATTCGCCTTTTGAGTTGATTTTATTCAACGATTGACCAAACGAAAATATTAATAAATAATCAATTATATGAACTTAGATCAATCAAATTAATTTCTATGCAACGATTCGGCCCAATCAATTTATCCATTGATTATCTTATCAATTTAGGTTGCAGGATAATGATAAACAAGGGGGAAGGGAAAGGCAAATTTATAACAAAGGGGATTCATAAATGGTTCGTAGAGGGAAGGTCGAACTAGGTATATGGAATTGAATGGCGATAAGTTAACTCTTGTCAAGGGTTAGACGCATCCTTATTAAATCCGATTGCATTCAAGATGAAGAAAGAGTGGGTTTACATTGTGTAAGAAAGACATGTATATGTGATATTAGATATTGACTAGTTATATACGAGCTAAAGATATATCTAAATTTCCCTACTAATCGAATATGAGTGTAGATGGGGATTCTATAGAAGTCCTTCTGTCTCATATGTGACTGTGAGTTGAAGATGAAGTCAATAAAAAAATCGAAGAATTCAAAGTCAAAGAGCGGTTCGGGACAAAGAAACGGAAAAACTAAAGTTGTATGGATTCACAAAGACTTTCTCGAGAGAAACTAAAAAAGAGATATCAAAGTAGTTTTGATAATTCAAGAATGTTATTACTTGAATTCGAAGTTCGTAGTTACTTTGACTGGATGAATCGTAGCAATCGAATAATTAAGTCATAGTTCATTGGTTGAATGTATCATTAACCATTTTTTTTTTGGTACGAGGAACTTATCATGAATCCACTGATTTCTGCCGCTTCCGTTATTGCTGCTGGATTGGCTGTAGGGCTTGCTTCTATTGGACCTGGAGTTGGTCAAGGTACTGCTGCGGGTCAAGCTGTAGAAGGTATCGCGAGACAGCCCGAGGCGGAGGGAAAAATACGAGGTACTTTATTGCTTAGTCTAGCTTTCATGGAAGCTTTAACAATTTATGGCTTGGTTGTAGCATTAGCACTTTTATTTGCTAATCCTTTTGTTTAATATTAGAAATATGAAAAATTTTTATTTTTCATATTTTATTGCCTTGGACTTGTGCTTGTGCTTTGCTTTTTCGAATTATATAAAGATTTCATTCCTAGAATTACTTATTCGTTGAGAAAATAACCCACGGGAAGGGCTGATTTGCGGATGAGGAATTAGCATACAAACTCGCTTTCATCCTTCCCGTTTGTGTTCGTAGGCCTTTTAAGAGGGGTTGCAACCAAGAAGGTAATTCAATATTTCTAAATCTAATAGATTTTTGATTCGATTTAAAAAGTAGGAAACTAGAAATATATAGATATAGGGCAAAGTAATACAAAAAGAACTCTGTTCGATTTTTTAGTCTATCTATAGAGGAGATCATATGAAAAATGTAACCGATTCTTTCGTTTCTTTGGGCCAATGGCCATCTGCCGGGAGTTTCGGGTTTAATACCGATATTTTAGCAACAAATCTAATAAATCTAAGTGTAGTGCTTGGGGTCTTGATCTTTTTTGGAAAGGGAGTGTGTGCGAGTTGTTTATTTCAAGAATAGGCTGGATCCAACCAGATGTACTTTTTCTCTTATAACTAGGAAAGTTATACCTAAGAAAGAAGGGTGCATGATCTCGCGAATTACTTCTGAATAAATTCAGAAATCATATGTAAGAACTATAGCATTTCGTAATTTATTGGAAAATCCACTTTGATTCTCTATCAACCAATAATATGGGCCCATTAACATGGTTAAAGCTAAACTGTTTGAAGTCCAGACGCAGCATGGTACTCTTTCTACCACTATGTTAATATAGAGATGGTTTCAAATAAATAATTTTTATCAATAGAGAACACTCATATTGATAAAATGATTTGAACTACTTATTGGGGATTTTATCCCCTTTTTTAGCCAATGCTGAATCGATGACCTATGTATTGTGTATAAAGTAAGAAAAACTTCTTGGATTAAAAAAGTAAACAATTTTGCTGACAATTACATATTTTTTGTTTGGTCAGAAGAGTCCTCCGAATTTTTTTGTCTTGGATTAGTTTGAGATTTTGATTTCATTTTGGAATATGACAAGAGAATAGAGGATAGGCTCATTACATTAACAAGAAAGATATGGTAATTTACATTGAGCGTGAGAGCCAAATGAATCGAAAGATTCATGTTTGGTTCGGGAAGGGATCATGGAATTTTTGAAATGAATGGAAAGATAA